TTATATTTATAGACCCGATTACTTCATTTATTTATTATTTATTCACTTAATCTTTTTCTATCTATTTTATATATATCAATAAAATTTATATCAATAAAATATAAATAGATTTTTGTCGTTATAAAAGACACTCTTTTATAGTAACAATAATAAATTTAGTATGATATAAATAGAACAAAAGAGGAAATAGCAAAGAAACAAAAAGGTTATACAAGGCTATATACAAATCATCCACATTTTTTTTATTTCATTAATTGAATTTTATTTGTTGATTAGGGCGAAGTTCCGTAAAAACCCCCGCCCTTTTTGAAATATCATGAACAGTTCCTGTAGGTTGAGCACCTTTTTCAAGGAAATATAGAATAGCAGGAACATTTAAATAGATTTGATTCTTTATCGGGTCATAAAAACCCACTTTACGAAGATCTCTTCCCTCTCGTCGGGATCGAACATCAATTGCAACGATTCGATAAATGGCTCATTGGGATAGATGAACAATACTCCCCCCCCCCTAGAAACGTATAAGAAGTTTTCTCCTCGTACGGCTCGAGAAAATTCTAAATTATGTCTATGTATAGAATCATAATATCAAATAGATCCATAAAATCATCAAATTCATTATATTATTGATTTTAGTTTAAATACTTTTTCTTAGTCTCCCCCCCCCCCCCAAAAAAAAAATTATTTGTATCCTCATAACTCAAGTTGAATAACTCTCAAATAACTCAAAAGAAACCTTTTAGGTATTAAATTTATTGAGTGGTCTCTAACCCTTTTTGTTTGTCTCCTTTAGAATCTATTTTGATTCTTAAATATGATCTGGTTGTTGAGACAATTGAAAACGGTATTTCCTTGTTCCAGGATCTTTATCTTTGCCTTGAATCATTGGGTTTAGACATTACTTCGGTGATCTTTAAATCGTTTCAAAACGGCAGCAACATACCATTTTTTGTGATTTCTTTCTATCAAAGAATCGTATGAATGGTTGATTCCTACGTAATACACTTTACTTTTGATTTGATCAAAAGAGTTTTACCAATTCCAACAAAATTAACTTTTTAATTTTTTCGAATTGGATCCTTTAGATTTATATATCTAAAATATACTTACGAAGTTGTTCCAATTTATTGATCGATACTAACCTTAGATTCTTGCCCTTGAGAAATTAATCAATACGTTCTACTCGAGCTCCATCGTGTACTATTTACATGGCAACACTCTCAAAAATGAGGGTTCCAGTGGAACAGAACAAATGATGTCGAGCCAAGAGCACTTTCGTTCCTATATAATATAAAAAAGTGGTGGATGTAAGAATCCACAGCTGATCATGTCCTTCAAGTCGCACGTTGCTTTCTTCCACATCGTTTTAAACGAAGTTTTACCATAACATTCCTTCAGTTTGGAACCAGTATGTAATTGATTCAATTATGGAATCGTGAATAATCATCGGTTCGGTCGGTACATAATAATCTATACTTTTTTCTTCTATATGAAGAATGGATAATGTATGACGAAGTCTCAACAAGAATTCAATCAATTTAACCCCATTGTTTATAATTTTTTTTTTTAATTATAACTAACATGAATAAATTATAACTAACATGAATAAATAAACACGAATAAACAAGTTATTTTGAATCTCTATCTTTAAGTAACGTGATAGGATAAATTCAACAATTTCACACTTCTTAGAGTACCAAGAACTCATAAGAAATCATTAAAAAGATTTAATTGATTGAATAGTTTCCTACCCTATATCATTATTTGCATAAGGTTTTACAGTAAGTACCATTCGCTTTTTATCATCATTAAGAGAAAGATAAATCCATATTGGATTAAACCATCAATGATTAATAAAAAAAAAAGACTGATGTAAGGAAAGATTGAAGATTTAGGTTGTTATTTTTTCATATTTCATATTGTAAAATCAGTAATATTTAACAAATCAAAATTTCGTTTCATATGCGTGTTATTTGAACTCGATTAAATTTGTGAAAAAGATATGATTAATAATAATAAAAAAACAAAGAAATAAGAATCGCATTCTATAACAATATTATACTCTTAAACGGAAGACTGGTCGAAAAGACAATCTTTATTTTGATATATTTTATTATGATATAGATTATGATATATATTTTATTTTTTATTTATAGATTACTAAAATTATAGATTAATAAAATGATCGTGGGTCAGGTATGTTCTGGGACGGAAGGATTCGAACCTCCGAATAGCGGGACCAAAACCCGTTGCCTTACCACTTGGCCACGCCCCATTTCTAGTCGACACTAATAAACACTAATATTGGTACTGGTTGTTCGTCAACTCAAGTCTAAATATCTATTATCTATAAAATAGATTACTAGAATTTTTATACATGTAGACGTAGAATTAAACAGAATTTATTGATCATTACATATAATTCAATTAAGATATTGTATGAAAGTATGGTTTATTCTATTCTCTTTTGATTTGAGAATTGAAGGATTTTTGATTGGGTGAGTTCAAATCAAAGAAAGTTTTTTGGTCTATCTTATTTTCTTTTTATTCATTTTTCTTTTCTATGAATAATAACATATTTATAATAATAAAATAATAAAAAACTCAATTTATTAATAACTCAATCAAAATAAATAAAATACAATTATCCTCAAGAACAAAATGTTTGTTATGCTTAATATATTTAGTTTGATCTGTATCTGTCTTAATTCTGCTCTTTATTCAAGTAGTTTTTTCGTCGCCAAATTGCCCGAGGCCTACGCTTTTTTAAATCCAATCGTAGATGTTATGCCAGTAATACCCCTGTTTTTTTTTCTCTTAGCCTTTGTTTGGCAAGCTGCTGTAAGTTTTCGCTGATATCTTTAATTTAATAATGTCTAGACAAATTCATGATTTATTGAAAAAAAAAAAATTCAAAGAAAAGAATTGATAAGATCAGATAAGTCTTACACCCTCAATTCAAATATTGAAATTCTTGTACAACCGCGAAAAATCTGGATCACCCCACTTTATTTCTTGGTGTCAAAATAAAAAATCAAAATAGTAGGGTATGCGGTATAAAAACGGAGAATCTATTCTCTTTTTTACTAAAAAAAATCTTGGAGATGATGTAATGCTTACTCTCAAACTATTTGTTTACACGGTAGTGATATTCTTTGTTTCTCTCTTTATTTTCGGATTCCTGTCTAATGATCCAGGACGTAATCCTGGACGTGAAGAATAAAAGATAAGGTTTTTGTTTTCCTTGCTTGATTTTTGAATGTTCTTAGTAGGATTTTATCTATTACACATTTTTAACTATTAAAAATAAAAAGAGCTCGCGAAAAATTCGAAAGAAAATACCAAGTCATCAACAAAAACGGAAAGAGAGGGATTCGAACCCTCGGTACGAAAAACTCGTACAACGGATTAGCAATCCGACGCTTTAGTCCACTCAGCCATCTCTCCTCCCAATTGAAAAAGGATAATACTATCTTACATTATAAAAAATAAGGATTGAAAGAGCCCTTCATAATATTTTTTTTTCATCCGAGAGTGCTTTTTAGTTCCACGGCCCGGCTAAGTACTGACCAGGCCGGGCCCGCCATTTATTGTTCCAACGAATCATAAATAATTTTTTTTATTTGAAAACTAAAATACTTGCTTGTTATTACGATTGGAAAAATAAAAACTCTTTAGATTTCTATGATATAGAATCAAATGATATCGAATCAAAGTGTCGTTTCTTATCTTAATTTTTTATATTTATTCTTTATTTTCTTTATTCCTTTTATTTTAGTAAAAGTAAAGTAAAAAGGGAACTATGGATTCTTGCACAATCCATTTTCATGTATGTTATGGCTTAAGTAGTTTTGTCGAGACGTCTAGGTCAAAAACCTCCGGCAAAAAAACACTTGTTATTTCGTTTTAGTTATTGAATTCTCTTTTCCGAATCTCATTGGGTTCTCTGATACAACACGTAAACGCTCTAATTTTCATGATTATTTTATGATCCTATCCTTTCTTTTTACTCTTTTAACTTTTTATTACGACCCATTTTCTTGTTCGACAAAAGGTTCATTTATATACAATAATCGAATTGTAGCGGGTATAGTTTAGTGGTAAAAGTGTGATTCGTTCTATAATCCTTTATATAGTTAAGGGGTCTTTCGGTTTGATTAATATTTCATTCCGACCAAAAACTTTATTTCTTAAAAGGATTTAATCCTTTACCTCTCAATGAAAAATTCGAGGAAGAATATACATTCTCGTGATTTGTATCCAAGAATCAATTTAAAATTGAAAAATTGGATTATGAGATTACGAAACATAATTTTTTTTTTTTAATTAGATCAATACTTCTAAATTGAATAAGTATGAGTAAAGGATCCATGGATAAAGATAGAAAGTGGCTTTCTAATCGTAACTAAATCTTTAATTTGGAATTTGTATTACCGAAATTGAAGCAAAATGGCTATTAAACAATGACTTTGGTTTACTAGAGACATCGACAAATTGTTTTAGCTCGGTAGAAACAAAATGCTTTTCCTAAGGATTCTCTCACATAGAAATAGAGAACGAAGTAACTAGAAAGGTTGTTATAATATAATCCCCCTCTTTTCTATAGGGATCGTCTAGAAAGCGGGTTGTTCTGAATACATTCAGACAGAAAAGCTGACATAGATGTTATGGGTGGAATTTTTTTTTTCGTTCATGTCTTAATATAGGAATTTATACATCTTCCATAAAGGAGCCGAATGAAACCAAAGTTTCACGTTCAGTTTTGAATTAGAGACGTTAAAAATGATGAATCAACGTCGACTATAACCCCTAGCCTTCCAAGCTAACGATGCGGGTTCGATTCCCGCTACCCGCTTTTACTTTATTTTTTTATTAAATTAATAAGAAATAAGAAAAAAATAGAATTAAATATTTTGAGATTTTTATTATAAAAAATTTTATGAATATAATTAATGTAATGCATCATTGACTTGAATACGGAATTCCCGGAATTGGTTCAA